TTGGCATTGGAAGCACATCACATTATGGCAGGGTAACGTTTCACAGTTTAATGAATCCTCCACTTATTTGATGGGGTGGTTAAGAGATTATCTATGGTTAAACTCTTCACAACTCATCAACGGATATAACCCTTTTGGTATGAATAGTTTATCGGTATGGGCATGGATGTTCTTATTTGGACATCTTGTTTGGGCTACTGGGTTTATGTTCTTAATTTCTTGGCGTGGATATTGGCAGGAATTAATTGAAACTTTAGCATGGGCTCATGAACGCACACCTTTGGCTAATTTGATTCGATGGAGAGATAAACCAGTGGCTCTATCCATTGTGCAAGCGAGATTGGTTGGATTAGCCCACTTTTCTGTAGGTTATATATTCACTTACGCAGCTTTCTTGATTGCCTCTACATCAGGCAAATTTGGTTAATTCATTTTTTTTGAATACGTTTTATCATCGACAATCTAATTTTGTTCGATAGAGAAGGTGGACCACCTTCTTATATTTCCACATCTAGGATTCGACTTGTATCATTGATAATAATAGGAACTGAACCATTATGGCAAGGAAAGGTTTGATTCAGAGGGAGAAGAAGAGGCAGAGATTAGAACAGAAATATCATTTGATTCGTCGATCTTCAAAAAAGGAAATAAAAAAAGTTTCGTCGTTGAGTGATAAATGGGAAATTCATGGAAAATTACAATCCCCACCACGTAATAGTGCACCTACACGTCTTCATCGACGTTGTTTTTCGACCGGAAGACCGAGAGCTAACTATCGAGACTTTGGGTTATCCGGACACATACTTCGTGAAATGGTTCATGCATGTTTGTTACCAGGTGCAACAAGATCAAGTTGGTAAGGATCAAACTATACCTTCCTCTTTCTATTGATCTCTATGATCTATGATCATAGAGAGCCCCCTTTACCATTCTGTATAAATGGGATATTCTATTTGTATGGATATGGTAGAGGGGCACATCCAATCCTCGGTTGTCCATTAGTTCCCATCTCTTCTCTTCAACGCGGGGTAGAGCAGCTTGGTAGCTCGCAAGGCTCATAACCTTGAGGTCACGGGTTCAAATCCTGTCTCCGCAATATCAATCGTTTTTTTGTCAAAAAAAATTTAGGTCTGACTCTGTTAATGTTAACTAGCCATTAATTACTATTTATCTTTTTGGATCGGAGGAAAAGAAGTAGGAAGAGAAGATAGAACCACTACACTATCGTAGTAAACTCTACCGAATTATTTATCCTATTCCATTAATTCACTATAGGCGGATAGCGGGAATCGAACCCGCATCTTCTCCTTGGCAAAGAGAAATTTTACCATTCGACCATATCCGCGTTTTTTGTTCCTGATAAGCCCGTATATGTCTCCACATATATGATATCATGTCTGGATCATTATTGTGCAGGGACGGATACGGATACTATCTTCAGAACGATTCCAATTGTCTAATTAATATATAACATAGAAAATATAATATAACAATAGAATTTTTTGTTTATTCAAGAAGTTGGACTTTGACCCCCCAATTTTTTTATTTATTTTCCTTTTCGGGATTCATTTTTATCTTATATTTATTATGTTATGGAATTTTAATGCGTCTCACAACCCGAAGGGATTCTAGGGGGTCATTTCTTTTTTTGATCTGGAAAATACTGAATTGGTTCAAGAGATAAGAGAATTAAGGATAGCTACTAGAAAGACTAATCCAATCCATAATGATGTACCGGAAAAGACAACATTTTTGTTACTTGACCAACCGTCAGAAGAAGCAAATACAACGGGTACACTAATCAATAAGATTGATGAAGTAGCAATTAATGCAAAAACAGCCAATTGGAAAGCAATAGTCATACTTCTAATCCTCCAAGCTACCAATAAATAAACTATACCATTTGATCCCTCTCTCATACAAAAAAAAATTGTAATAAAATACATCATAGAGGGATTTGACCATGAACCCATGGATCCTGTAGGACTTATTACCACTTTATTCGGACATGGAGTCGGGGCCGTTTTTATTTACTTCACAAACATACATGCCGGCTCATGCATCCATATATACAAATATATATATTAACACCCCGGCTGTTTCTACCTACGGATAATGGTGGTATCAACTCATACGACCATGTTCTATTCTGGAGAATACAAATAAAATAAAATGGAGATTGTTTTTCGGAGAGATGGCTGAGTGGTTGATAGCTCCGGTCTTGAAAACCGGTATAGTTCTTTATTCAGAACTATCGAGGGTTCGAATCCCTCTCTCTCCTTTTACTCGTTGAATCTATTTTATTTCTTTATTTGTTATTGGTTTCCCCCGGCTCGGCTAGGAGGGCTAGCCGAGCCAAAAAACAATAGATATAACTGAGTTAAAAAAAGTAATACTTTGAAGTATCACTTGATCCCAATTCTAATACGTATGATGGAATCAAATGGATTCCTACTTCAGGCATTTGATCTTATGTCTCAGTTAAGAGGGGTCATGAAAA